CGATAGCTTTGAAATTTTAGCATTCGGGCTGTTTTATAAAATTTTATACTAGATTTTGGGTTTTGTGTTTGGGGAATAAAAATTTGTTTGTGTATTATATATAATATGTGGTGGCATGAGTCAGCCCCATCATAACTTGCTGGCTCTGATGCGTCTGGCTTATCCTCCTTGGTTTCGGGGTTTGACAAGGATATAGGATTGACCAGGTGTAAGGGGGTAAGGGGGTTTGTCGCGCAAAAACGGGGGCATATAGTATAAGGTTGTGTTGAACAAGGAATATCTTATGCACTAGAGATAATAACATGCAATTCTTGAGTTATGTCATTCAATCATTAACTTATATTATTAGCGACCAGATGTTCAACCTTAAAGAAGCTGTTGGAGTGCACTTTGAGATGTATATGAAAGGTAGACTTAAAAAGAACCAAATGCCTATAAGAGAATGCCCGGCATGGGGGGTAACGAGACATATGTACTACACCATTAATCAAATGCCAGTATAATTCATTAATTAGTGGAGTATTTAATGTTATGGCCCTGAAATAGGAACCAGATGCCAGTAATAGTTCACTAAGTGTTACCCCCACAATATTTGTCCCTGACCCTATCATGCATGATTAACCTTTATATAAGCTGGTTGGTGGTTTCTTACTACATTCTTATTACTAAGTAAATTCTAGCCAAGTTAGACAGAGTAAAAATCTGAGAACAAATTTATCTTGAACCTCCCATAACTTTAAGTCTGAACCAATTTCTGAGGAGTCTTAGTCGTATATCCTGATAATTTACATTCGTCAATACTTGCTTTATGGTTAAAATAGTTTATTGGTGAATATACATGAATGTACTAATACATTAATGTAATATTATGCATAATATGTACTAAACCATATACGGGTTGTATTCAGAAAATAGTTTAATTTAGAATTCTGGCTTTGGGAGCCAGAGGTAAGAGTTAAAATCTCTTTTTTCTGGCGCTAGGGGGGATTTTAACCTCCGATCTTCGGATTACAAGACCGATGCTTTTAGACTAAGCTACTAGGGCAAGCTCATTCTAGTGCTTTGTTTTCCAGCCATCCGGCTAGGGGGATTAGGATAAGAAATAGGGCGAAGTAAAGAACTGATGCAATTTGACCAATAATGATGAATGGGTGCTCTACTGGTATTCCCCCAATTCATGTTAAGATAACCATGTCTGCGACTAAGGTTCAAAAGAGGAATTGGGTGATGGGTCGGAATGTAAGTCCTCGTTGTTTAGATGTGTGGAGGATTGGGACCACTACTAGGACTAGAATTGAGAATAAAAGGGCTAGTACTCCTCCTAGTTTGTTGGGGATGGATCGTAGAATGGCATAAGCAAATAGGAAGTATCATTCAGGCTTGATATGGGGAGGTGTAACTAAGGGGTTTGCGGGGGTGAAGTTTTCTGGGTCTCCTAGGAGGTTGGGGGAGAATAGTGCTAGAGATGTGAGGGCCAGCAGTATGACTGCAAATCCTAGTAGGTCTTTGTAGGAGAAGTAAGGGTGGAAGGAGATTTTGTCTGCGTCGGAGTTTAGTCCTGCTGGGTTGTTTGATCCTGTTTCGTGTAGAAATAGCAGGTGAAGTACAGTTACTGCGGCAACAACAAAGGGCAGTAGGAAGTGGAAGGCGAAGAATCGTGTGAGGGTTGCGTTGTCTACTGAGAATCCGCCTCAGATTCATTGGACTAGCATATCTCCGACGTAGGGGACAGCTGATAGGAGGTTTGTAATTACTGTAGCGCCTCAAAAGGATATTTGTCCTCATGGTAGGACATAGCCTACAAAGGCTGTTATTATTACAAGGAGAAATAGTACGACGCCAATGTTTCAGGTTTCTTTGTAGAGGTACGACCCGTAATAGAGCCCCCGGGCAATGTGGAGGTAGAGGCAGATGAAGAAGAATGATGCTCCGTTGGCGTGTATGTTTCGGATAAGTCATCCATAATTTACGTCTCGGCAGATGTGGGCGACGGAAGAGAAGGCTGTGGAAATGTCAGAGGTGTAGTGTATTGCAAGGAATAGTCCTGTTAGGATTTGGGCGATTAAGCAGAGTCCCAGTAGTGAGCCAAAGTTTCATCATACTGAAATGTTTGATGGGGCTGGGAGGTCAACTAGTGCGTCGTTGGCGATTTTGATGAGAGGGTGGGTTTTTCGTAGGCTTGCCATTAGGGGTTCTTATAGTTGAATAACAACGGTGGTTCTTCAAGTCACTGGTCCCGGTTAGAATCCGGGTGAGAATTATGACTTATCTTGTATCTTTACTGTTAATAGCTTTAATTGTGGGCCTGATTGCCGTGGCTTCAAACCCCGCGCCTTATTTTGCTGCTCTTGGTTTAGTGATGGCAGCGGGGGTTGGGTGTGGGGTGTTAGTTAGCCACGGGGGGTCTTTTTTGTCTTTGGTACTTTTTTTAATCTATTTGGGGGGAATGCTTGTAGTGTTTGCCTACTCAGCAGCTTTGGCTGCGGAACCTTTTCCGGAGGCCTGGGGAGGTCGGTCTGTGGTGGGGTATGTGTTGGTTTACTTGCTTGGGGTTGGGGTAATGGTAGGTTTATTATGGGAGGATTGGTATGAGGGGTCTTGGGTGGTTGTTGACGGCTTAAAAGAGTTTTCTGTATTACGAGGGGATACAAGCGGAGTAGCCGAGATGTATTCGTCTGGAGGCGGGTTGTTGGTTATTTGTGCGTGAGTACTCCTCTTAACTTTATTTGTGGTATTGGAATTGACTCGGGGCTTGAGTCGGGGCACTCTTCGAGCAGTTTAGGCGGAGGCTAGGAGGATTGCGAGGCTTGTTGAGAGTAGAAAGATTGTTAGGTAGGTTTTGATCATTCCTCGTTGAGTGTCGCTAATAGTTTTGGCCATTTTGATTTGGGCGGAGGATGTTCCTTTTGGGCCTGTAGCTTCAAATCATGCTTGGTCTACTATTTGAGTGGCAGCTAGTTGTCCAAGGGTTAAGTTAAGTTTGGGCAAGAGTCGGTGGATGATGGACGGAAAATATCCTAGCATGTTTGAGAAGTGGTGTGTTGGAGTTATTGGGTTGGTTTTATATTGTTTGTTTGTTAATGCAGTTAGTTCTATGGCTGTCAGTAGTCCAGCAACTGTTACTACAAGGGCGGCTATTTTAAGGGCTATTGGTATGCTTATGATTGGTGTCTTAGAGGGTAGGAAGTTTGATGTGATGATGAGTCCTGCGATGATGCTTCCTCAAGCAAGTCGTTTAATCGGGTTAATTACTGATGGGTTATTTTCATTAATTGGTGTGAGGGGCAGGAATCGTGGGGTCCGCATGGTAACGAAGAAAATGACTCGGAAACTGTAAACAGCGGTGAAGGATGTGGCAATGAGTGTGAGGGTTAGGGCTCAGGCGTTTAGGTGAGAGGTGTTTAGGGCTTCAATGATAGCATCTTTTGAAAAGAATCCGGCTAGGAAGGGGGCGCCTGTGAGTGCTAGGCTTCCGATTGTTAAACAGGTTGAGGTGAGTGGTAGGAGGTTTTGCAGGCCCCCTATTTTTCGGATGTCTTGTTCGTCGTTAAGGCTGTGGATAATTGATCCGGAGCATAGGAATAATATAGCTTTAAAGAAGGCGTGTGTACAGATATGAAGGAATGCTAGCTGTGGCTGGTTGAGCCCAATGGTGACTATTATTAATCCGAGCTGGCTTGATGTGGAGAAGGCCACGATTTTTTTGATGTCATTTTGGGTAAGGGCACAGGCGGCGGTAAATAGGGTGGTTAGGGCGCCTAGGCATAGGCAGATTGTTAGAGCAAGTTGATTGTTTTCTAAAATTGGGTGTAGGCGAATGAGCAGGAAGATTCCGGCTACAACTATTGTGCTAGAGTGGAGTAGGGCAGAGACTGGTGTGGGGCCCTCTATAGCGGCCGGGAGTCACGGGTGAAGGCCAAATTGAGCGGATTTTCCAGTTGCTGCCAGAATTAGGCCAATTAGGGGGAGGGTCATGTCAAAGTCTTTGGACAGGAAGAAGATTTGTTGGATCTCTCATGAGTTTAGGTTTATTGCGAGTCAGGCCATGCTCATGATTAGTCCAATGTCTCCGACTCGGTTATAAATCACGGCCTGTAGGGCTGCTGTATTGGCATCGGCTCGTCCATACCACCAGCCGATAAGGAGGAAGGACATAATTCCTACTCCCTCTCAGCCGATGAAGAGTTGAAATATGTTGTTGGCCGTAACTAGAATGATCATGGCTACTAGAAATAGAAGTAGGTACTTGAAGAAGCGGTTTATGTAGGGGTCTGCGTGCATGTATCAAGATGCGAATTCGAGAATTGACCAGGTTACATAAAGGGCGATGGGGGTAAAGATAAGAGAGTAGTGGTCGAATTTAAAGCTAATGTTGACATCAAATATTGTAGTGTTTATTCAGTGTCAGTTTGTTACGATTGTCTCAGCCCCCTGGTCGAGGAACATTATTAATGGGAGGAGGCTGGTGAGGAATGCGGAGCTTACGGCGGTTTTGACGTGGGAGGTTGCTCATTTTGGGTTTTGGGGGTTGGGGTTTATGGAGGTTATTAGGGGGTAGATTAGGATTGTGATGACTAAAAGCAGTGAGGAGGACAGGATTAGAGGTGTTGGATGCATAGCTTCCACTTGGATTTGCACCAAGAGTTTTTGGTTCCTAAGACCAATGGATGAGCTGTTATCCTTTGGAAGCGCGAGAGAGCCACGGAGTTTAACCGTGGGATATAAGCATTAGCAGGGCTTATTGCTTCGGGCCTTTCTCGGTGAGTAAGAGGATTTTAACCTCTATCTTTAGAATCACAATCTGATGTTTTTAATTAAACTATACTTACTAGTAGCATCAGCCTCATATGAGCTCTGGTTTTGTTACTAAGAGGATGACTGGGACGAGGTGGAGGGTTAATAGTAGGTGTTCTCGGGTGTGGAATGGGGGTAGCCCTACAATGTGGCTGGGCGTTGGGCCTCGTTGTGACATTAGGAATATATAAAGGGAATAGCCGGCTGTAATTAGTGTCCCTGTCCCTGTAAGAGCGATGGTTAGAGGTGATCAGTTGAACAGAGTAGTAATAATTATGAGTTCCCCCATAAGATTGGGGAGGGGTGGTAGGGCTAGGTTAGCTAAGTTGGCGATGAATCATCAGACTGCCGCTAGGGGAAAGATTATTTGTAGTCCTCGTGCAAGGATTATTGTTCGGCTGTGGGTTCGTTCATAGGCAGTATTAGCCAGGCAGAATAGTGCAGAGGACACGAGGCCGTGGGCAATTATTAGGATAATTGCTCCGGTAAATCCTCACGGGGTTTGGATGAGGATTCCGCCTGCGACTAGGCCCATATGGCTAACTGAGGAGTAGGCAATTAGCGACTTTAGGTCTGTTTGTCGTAAGCAGATGGATCCGGTTATGATAATGCCTCATAGGGCCAGGATAATAAAGGGGTAGGCTAGCTCTTTGGAGAGGGGATCTAGTATTACTATTATCCGTATTATGCCATATCCTCCTAGTTTAAGGAGTACTGCGGCTAGGACCATAGATCCGGCTACGGGGGCTTCTACGTGTGCCTTGGGGAGTCATAGGTGGACCCCGTATAGTGGCATTTTGACTAAGAATGCGGTTAGGCATCCGGCTCATCAGATTTTGTGTCCTCAGGAGTTGAGGGTTAGTGGCTGGGAATATTGTAGAATTAGTAATGATAAAGTCCCAGTTGACTGCTGGAGGAGGAGGAGGGCCACTAATAGTGGCAGGGAGCCTGCTAGTGTGTAGAATAAAAAATAGGTTCCTGCATTTAGGCGCTCGGTTTGGTTGCCTCAGCGTGTGATAATAATTAGAGTGGGGATTAGTGTTGCTTCAAATATAATATAAAATATAATGATTTCAGTGGCGCCGAAAGCCATAATTAGGAATGTTTGCAGGGAGGTTAGGAGGGCGATGAAAAGGCGTTGGCGTATGATTGGCTCAGGGGTGATATGGTTTTGGCTGGCTAAAATTATCAGTGGAAGAAGTCAGCACGTGAGAACAAGGAGGGGGGTGGATAGGGGGTCTGTTGCCAGATATAGGTTGGAGGTTGCTCATCCGGTCTCTGATGTTCATTTTAGTCAGGTTAGGCTAATTAGGGCGATTAGTAGACTGTGTGCAGTTGTTGTTGTTCATAACCATTTCGGGGGCGATAGTCAGATTGTTGGGAATAACATGATTGTTGGGATTAGCACTTTTAGCATTGTAGTAAGTTGAGGTTTTGTAGGCGGTCGGTTCCGTGGGTTCGGGCAGTGGCAACTAGAAGTGCTAAGCCTGCGCTAGCTTCACAGGCAGAGAATGCTAGAAGGAGCATGGGGGCTGCAGAAAACCCTGTGGTTTCAAACTGCATAGCTCAGAGGGCTAGTGCAATAAATAAGGACAGTATTATTCCCTCTAGGCATAGCAGGGCTGAGAGCAGATGGGTGCGGTGGAATGCAAGGCCCATAAGTCCTAGGATAAATGCTGAGGTGAAGCTGAAGTGAACGGGTGTCATAAGGGGGTCGTGGATTTAAACCACGGTCTTCTGAGCCGAAATCAGAGGTCTTGTTTTGGACTAACCTCCTACTCTGCCCACTCCAGGCCTCCTTGTACTCATTCATAAATTAGGCCTAGTGTGAGTAGAATAAGGACTGCTGTGGCTCAGAAAAAGGTTCCGGTGGGGTTGTGAAGCTGGTCGCCTCATGGTAGTGGGAGGAGAAGAGCAATTTCCAGGTCAAATAAGAGAAATAAAATAGCGACTAGAAAGAATCGGATGGAAAATGGGAGCCGGGCGGATCCGAGGGGGTCAAAGCCACATTCGTATGGTGAGAGTTTTTCTGCGTCAGGGTTTATTTGCGGGAGTCAAAAGGATACGACTGCTAGGATCGATGATAGAATAATTGTAATAATTAGGATGGTAGTAATTAAGTTCATTATCTTTCCTTGGGGTTCAACCAAGACAGGGTGATTGGAAGTCACTCGTACTGACATTAATACTAGAAAGATTATGAGCCTCATCAGTAGATGGATACGTATAGGAATAGTCAGACCACATCAACAAAGTGTCAGTATCATGCGGCGGCCTCAAAGCCAAAGTGGTGCTCAGATGTAAAGTGGTATTGGACTTGGCGGAGGAGGCAGACGGCCAGGAATGATGATCCAATAATGACATGGAGGCCATGGAATCCCGTAGCCACGAAGAATGTGGATCCGTATACTCCGTCTGCGATGGTGAAGGGGGCTTCATAGTATTCTATGGCTTGGAGGGCTGTGAAGTAAAGTCCTAGGAGAATTGTAAGTGCGAGGGCTTGAATAGCTTGTTTCCGCTCTCCTTCTATGAGGCCGTGGTGGGCTCATGTTACTGTTACTCCCGATGCTAAAAGTACAGCTGTGTTAAGGAGAGGGACTTCAAATGGGTCTAAGGGGGTAATTCCTGTCGGGGGTCAGCATCCTCCGAGTTCAGGGGTGGGTGCTAGACTTGAGTGGTAGAAAGCTCAGAAGAATCCGAGGAAAAAGAAGACTTCGGACGTGATAAATAAGATTATCCCATACCGCAGACCTTTTTGAACGGGCGGTGTGTGGTGGCCTTGAAAAGTCCCTTCTCGGATGATGTCTCGTCATCACTGGTACATGGTTAAAAGCAATAAGACTAGTCCGAGGGTTATTAGGGTGGTTGAGTGGAAGTGGAACCAGATCGCTAAGCCGGATGTCATTAAAAGAGCTCCGATTGCGCCGGTTAGGGGTCATGGGCTTGGATCAACCATATGATATGCGTGTGCTTGGTGGGCCATTAAACGTTCTCTTGTAGATATAGGCTTAAGAGTAGGACAAATACGTAGGCTTGAATCATTGCCACTGCAACTTCTAGAAGTGTCAGGAGGAAGAGAACGGTGGCTGTTAGGACTGCTACGGTTGGCATTATTGGAAGTAATACAAATACGGCAGTAGCAATTAGTTGAATTAGTAAGTGTCCGGCGGTCAGGTTGGCTGTTAGCCGCACTCCTAGGGCCAGGGGCCGAATAAATAGGCTAATGGTTTCGATAATGATTAGCACGGGGATTAGTGGGATTGGGGTTCCTTCTGGAAGGAGGTGTCCCAGGGCAATTGTTGGTTGGTTTCGTATTCCAATAATAACTGTTGCAAGTCAGAGCGGGACAGCAAATCCTATGTTAAGAGATAGTTGTGTTGTGGGGGTAAAGGTGTATGGGAGGAGTCCTAGCATGTTAATAGTAATAAGGAAGACTATTAATGAGGCCAGTAGGAGGGCTCACTTGTGTCCGCCTACATTGACGGGCAGCATTAGTTGATTAGTGAAGCGGCTAATTAATCATCCTTGGATCGTAATAAGGCGGTTGTTAACTCATCGTGTCGATGGGGAGGGGTAGAGCACTCAGGGTAGTGCGATTGCGATAGCGATTAGGGGGATTCCCAAGTATGATGGGCTTGCAAATTGATCGAAGAAGCTTATTGCCATGGTCAGTCTCAGGGTTCAGTTTTGTGTTTTTCGGTGTTTAGGGGGGCGGGCTCATTTGGTGAGATGTGGTTTATTACTTTGGTTGGGATAATAGTAAGGAAAATTACTCATGAAAATACTAAGATTGCAAATCAAGGGGCGGGGTTTAATTGAGGCATTTCACTAGAGGTGGTTGGGAGGCACCAATCTTTGGCTTAAAAGGCCAATGCTGTTACCCTAATTTAGCTTTCTAGTGAGGCGTCTTCTAGCATGAGAGTGGATCAGTTTTCAAAGTGTTCGAGGGGGACTGCTTCTACTACAATGGGTATAAAGCTGTGATTTGCTCCGCAGATCTCAGAGCATTGGCCATAGAATACTCCGGGTCGGGAGGCAATAAAGGCGGTCTGATTAAGGCGCCCTGGGACTGCGTCTATTTTTACCCCTAGGGCTGGGACAGCCCAGGAGTGTAAGACGTCTTCAGCTGAGACAAGGACGCGGATTGGAGATTCTATGGGGACTACCATTCGGTGGTCTGTTTCCAGGAGTCGGAACTGCCCTGGGGCCAGGTCTTGGGTGGGGATCATATAGGAGTCAAAGCCCAGGCTTTCGTAGTCGGTATACTCATAGCTTCAATATCATTGGTGCCCCATGGCTTTAATTGTTAGGTGGGGGTCATTAATCTCGTCTATAAGATAGAGGATTCGTAATGAGGGGAGAGCAATTAAAATAAGAATTACGGCTGGAAGTACGGTTCATACGATTTCGATTTCTTGTGAGTCTAAAATGTATTTATTAGTAAGTTTCGTTGAGACTATTGCGACAATAATGTAAAGTACTAGGGTGCTAATTAAAAATACAATTATTAAAGCATGATCATGGAAGTGGAGAAGTTCTTCTATAACGGGTGACGCCGCGTCTTGGAATCCTAGTTGTGAGGGATGTGCCATTAAGCTGAAAGCTTAAGACATGCAGGGGTTTAACCTACTATTTCACCTTGACAAAGTGATGTAATTTACGAGTTTACTAATGTCTTATAAGGAAGTGGCAGAGTGGTTATGCGGCTGGCTTGAAACCAGTACATGGGGGTTCAATTCCTCCCTTCCTCGTTAATTTGATTGAACTTGAACGAATGCCGGCTCTTCAAATGTGTGGTATGGTGGGGGGCATCCATGAAGCCATTCTGCATTTGTTGTTGTTAATTCAACAGATAGGACTTCTCGTTTAGCGGCAAAGGCTTCTCATAAGATGAATAAGAACATAATTACTGCTACCAGTGAAATTAAAGACCCAATGGAAGATACTGTGTTTCATAGGGTGTAGGCGTCTGGGTAGTCTGAGTATCGTCGTGGCATTCCTGCCAGGCCTAGGAAGTGCTGCGGGAAGAATGTGAGGTTGACTCCTACAAATATGACCGCAAAGTGGATTTTTGTTCAAGTGCTGTGAAGTGTAAACCCGGTGAATAGGGGGAATCAGTGGACGAAGCCTGCTATAATAGCAAACACAGCGCCCATTGAGAGGACATAGTGGAAGTGTGCAACTACGTAATATGTATCATGAAGCACAATATCAAGGGAGGAGTTGGACAATACAATTCCTGTTAGTCCTCCCACTGTGAAAAGGAAGATAAAGCCTAGGGCTCATAGTATCGGGGTCTCTCATTTAATTGAGCCTCCGTGGAGGGTTGCTAGTCAGCTAAAGACTTTGACGCCCGTGGGGATGGCAATAATTATTGTTGCGGATGTAAAGTATGCTCGCGTGTCTACGTCTATCCCAACTGTAAACATGTGGTGGGCTCAAACAATAAACCCTAAAAGGCCGATGGCCATCATTGCCCATACTATTCCCATATAGCCGAAGGGTTCTTTTTTGCCGGCGTAGTAGGCCACTACGTGAGAAATAATCCCAAATCCTGGGAGGATCAGAATGTAGACTTCAGGGTGCCCAAAGAATCAGAACAAGTGCTGATATAAGATTGGGTCTCCTCCCCCTGCGGGGTCAAAGAATGTTGTATTTAGGTTTCGGTCCGTTAGGAGCATTGTAATTCCGGCTGCCAGCACTGGCAGGGAAAGTAGAAGAAGGACGGCTGTTACTAGGACAGCCCATACAAATAGGGGTGTTTGGTATTGAGAGATGGCTGGGGGTTTCATGTTGATTGTTGTTGTAATAAAGTTGATTGCCCCCAGAATAGAGGACACTCCGGCTAGGTGGAGGGAGAAGATGGTTAAGTCCACTGATGCCCCCGCATGGGCTAGGTTTCCTGCCAGGGGAGGATATACAGTTCATCCAGTTCCGGCTCCGGCCTCAACACCAGATGAAGCTAGCAGCAGAAGGAAAGAGGGGGGTAGGAGTCAGAAGCTCATGTTATTCATTCGTGGGAATGCCATGTCCGGCGCTCCGATCATTAGGGGGACCAGTCAGTTGCCGAAACCTCCGATGAGAATTGGTATTACTATAAAGAAAATTATAACAAAGGCATGTGCGGTAACAATGACGTTATAAATTTGGTCGTCGCCGAGAAGGGACCCGGGTTGGTTTAACTCAGCTCGGATTAGTAGACTGAGGGCAGTTCCAACTATTCCGGCTCAGGCACCAAATACGAGGTAAAGGGTGCCAATGTCTTTGTGGTTAGTAGAAAAGAATCAGCGCGTGATTGCCACAGGTAGGATGGCCGAAATAGGTGGTGGGTTGTAGCCCCGAAGATAGAGGTTTAAATCCTCTTCCTATCATAGTCTCGTGGTGAAGAACACATTAGATTGCAAATCTAAAGACGCAGATTGACGTCTGCCGGGGCTTTTCCCGCCTTACTCGGCTAACGGCGGGAAAGGTAGATGAATGCTCGCTGGTTTGAGCGCTTAGCTGTTAACTAAGAGTTTGTAGGATCGAGGCCTTCTCATCTAGAAAGGCTTTAGCTTAATTAAAGTGTCTGATTTGCATTCAGAAGATGTGGGATAGAGTCCCGCAAGTCTTAAGCAGGGGCTAGGAGACTTTCACTCCTACTTAGAGCTTTGAAGGCTCTTGGTCTAAGGTTATCCTAAGCCCCTAGGCGGGTAGTGCTATAATAGCAGGGGTGATAGGCAGAAGTCCTAGGGTTGTGGTTGTTATTAGGGCCAAGGCAAGGGTTGACTGGGTGGTTTGGACTCGTCATGGTGTTGTGGCGTTGGTTGTGTTTGGGGAGATGGTAAGGGTTATTGCATAGCAAAGTCGTAGGTAAAAGTATAGGCTTAGCAGGGCGGCTAAGGCTATAATTGTTGCGGTGGTTGGGAGGTCTTGTTTTGTTAGTTCTTGGAGAATTAGTCATTTGGGCAAAAATCCTGTTAGTGGGGGTAGTCCGCCTAGTGAGAGGAGGGCTAGGGCTGTGGTTGATGCTAGGATTGGGCTTTTTGACCATGTTGCTGTCAGGGTGTTGATTTTTGTGGCTGATGCGGTTTTTAGTGAGAGGAATGCTGTGGCTGTTATGAAGATGTAGAGCCCTAGAGCAATTAAGGTTAGTTGGGGGGTGTATTGTAGGATGATGATTATCCACCCTATGTGGGCAATCGAGGAGTAAGCTAAAATCTTGCGCAGTTGAGTTTGGTTAAGTCCTCCTCAGCCTCCGATTAGGGTGGAGAGGAGTCCTAGGGCTGTAAGTAGTGTTGGGTTGGTGTTGGGGGCTACTTGAATAATGAGTGCGAATGGGGCTAGTTTTTGCCATGTGGAGAGAATTAGTCCTGTTGTTAGGTCAAGTCCTTGAAGGACTTCTGGCATCCAGAAGTGTATTGGTGCGAGTCCTACTTTTAAGGCTAGGGCTGTAATGGTTAGGGTGGAGGCGAGTGGGTGGGCTAGGTTGTTGATATCTCATTCTCCGGTTGTTCACGCATTTGTAGTGGCTGCGAATAGAATTATTGCGGCTGCGGTAGCTTGGGTGAGGAAGTATTTGGTAGTGGCTTCTACTGCTCGGGGGTGGTGTTGTTGTGCTATTAGAGGCAAGATTGCCAGGGTGTTAACTTCTAGGCCCATTCAGGCTAGTAGTCAATGGGAGCTGGCGAAGGTTAGGGTGGTTCCTAGCCCTAAGCTTGAGACGAGGATTATAAGTACGTAGGGGTTCATTGACGAGGGAGGGATTTTAACCATCATGTTCGGGGTATGGGCCCGAAAGCTTAATTAGCTGACCTTGTCATAGGAAGTGGTGTAAAGGAAGCACCTGGAGTTTTGATCTCCTGAGTATGGGTTCAATTCCCTTCTTTCTAGGAACTGGAGGGGCTTTAACCCTCATAAGCCACCCTATCAAAGTGGTCCTTAGGCGTTCAGGCACGGTTCCGTTTGTTAGAGTTGCGGTGGGAGGCCTGCAAATGCAATAGGTAGGGCGGTGTGTCATAGTACTAGGGCCAGGGTTAGCGGTAGAAAGTTTTTTCATATTAAGTGTATTAGTTGGTCGTAGCGGAATCGCGGATAAGAGGCGCGGACTCAGAGGAATACGATGGAGAGAAGGGCAGCTTTAGTTATTAAGTTGATTGTTGTTAGTTCTGGAATCGTTGGTGTGTGTGAGGCTCCGAGAAATAAAACAGCGGATAAAGTATTTATTAGTAGAATGTTGGCGTATTCGGCTAGGAAAAATAGGGCGAATGGGCCTCCGGCATATTCTACGTTAAACCCCGAGACTAGTTCAGATTCGCCCTCTGTTAAATCAAAGGGTGCGCGGTTTGTTTCTGCCAGGGTTGAGATGTATCATATTGCGGCCAGGGGTCAGGCTGGCAGCAGTAGTCAAATAGCTTCTTGAGTGGTGTTAAATGTTTGGAGCGTGTACCCGCCTGAGAGGATGATAATGGATAGGAGAATTAGTCCTAGGCTAACTTCATATGAGATTGTTTGGGCTACAGCCCGTAGGGCTCCGATTAGTGCATACTTTGAATTTGATGCTCAGCCCGACCCTAGGATTGAGTATACTGCAAGGCTTGATAGGGCTAGAATAAATAGAATTCCTAGGTTTAGGTCGGTAACTGGGTGTGGTATTGGTATTGGTGCCCATAAGGTTATGGCTAGTGTGAGTGCTAGTATGGGGGTTGCTAAAAATAGTATTGGTGAGGATGTTGATGGGCGGATGGGTTCTTTAATAAATAGCTTGACCCCGTCAGCAATTGGTTGGAGGAGCCCGTAGGGCCCGACAATGTTTGGGCCTTTTCGTAGTTGTATGTACCCTAGTACTTTTCGTTCGAGAAGTGTTAGGAAGGCTACTGCTAGTAGGACGGGGACAATGTATGTGAGGGGGTTGATTAGGTGGGTAAGTAAAGTGTTTAGCATAAACTAAGAAGAGGATTTGAACCTCTGGCGGAAAGGGCTTAGGCCTTTTGCAATTACCATGCTCTGCCATCTTAGTGTGGCCTTATTTTGGCCGGGTGATGGGCTCTCCCTTTATTTGGTTTAGTTGTCTTCATCAATTAGGGGCGGGGCGCGCTTTTAGCGTTGGCCCCTCTTTTCCGGTCCTTTCGTACTAGGAAAAGTAACGTTACAGATAGAAACTGACCTGGATTGCTCCGGTCTGAACTCAGATCACGTAGGACTTTAATCGTTGAACAAACGAACCCTTAATAGCGGCTGCACCATTAGGATGTCCTGATCCAACATCGAGGTCGTAAACCCTCTCGTCGATATGGACTCTGGGAGAGGATTGCGCTGTTATCCCTAGGGTAACTTGGTTCGTTGATCGGTCTTGTTGACCGGATCATTATTGGTCAGATTTTCTGTGACTTGGAAATGTCTTTCTTGGTTTTAAGCTTGTTGGCTCAGTCCACTCGGAGGATTATTTTTTCTCCGTGGTCGCCCCAACCGAAGGTAAAACTCCATATTTCATTAAGTTTATGCTGTTTTTAGTTGCTTGACGTGATTGGGTTTGTACCTTAAGCTCCAAAGGGTCTTCTCGTCTTGTAGGTTTATGCCCGCTTCTGCACGGGGAGATCAATTTCATTGACTTGAAAAGGGAGACAGTTAAGCCCTCGTTTAGCCATTCATACAGGTCTTCATTTAAAAGACAAGTGATTGCGCTACCTTTGCACGGTCAAAATACCGCGGCCGTTGAACTTGTGGTCACTGGGCAGGCTGGACCTCCTATACTTCGGGGTTTGCAGGAGGCGATGTTTTTGGTAAACAGGCGAGGCTTGTGTTTGCCGAGTTCCTTCCTTTTCTTTTAGTCTTTCCCAGGGGGCACTCCGGTGTGGGGTTAACGATTTGGGCGTGTGGGGTTTTCTTGGTTTGTCTTGTTGTTCATGTTTCCCTCTATTTTTTGGGTTCGTTAATTACCAGCGGCGGGTCCGATCTGGTTTACACTTGTGCCGGGAGGGGGGCGTAGCCCCCCCCATTACTCATTTTAGCATGGTTTCTTCCATGTCAGCATGGAATGGTCCAATAAATTTAGGGGAGTGGGATTTTTTATCAGAATAATAAACTTTGTGTCGTTTGAGCTTTAACGCTTTCTGTTCAGATGGCTGCTTTTAGGCCCACTGAGACGACGTGTTTTGCTTAATGTGATCCTTATCCTCCTGGTAAGATTGTATTCTTTATCAGAGGGGCTGTACCCCCTTTGACTAACTCTCGTGCTTCTCTTTTTGTGCTTAAATCAGAGTGTTGCTTGTTTAACTTAAGGGGCGCGAGGCTGAACTTCTATTCATTTCTTGGGCAACCAGCTATCACCAAGTTCGGTAGGTCTGTCACCTCTACCCGGGGCTCTTCCCACTCTTTTGCCACAGAGACGGGTTGGCCCATGTAGGCTGTCCCGGGGTAGCTCACTTGGTTTCGGGGTCGCAAACTAAAGGTCTCTTTGCTTGGGTGTACTGGCTAAATCATGATGCAAAAGGTACGAGGCTAAGTCTCTGCTTTTTGGTGCTTATATGGGTTATTTCATTTCTTTTTCAGCTTTCCCTTGCGGTACTTTTTCTATTGCTTGGGGGGACCTTTTCCGTCTCCCGTACTAAGGTGGAAAAATGGTTTGGTTCATGTTTTGAGGTTGTGCTGTGTTATTTATATTGTTTAGTTGTTTGGGTAATTAAGCTAGCTGTTTGGCTCAGGGCGATCCAATTTGCATGGATGTCTTCTCGGTGTAAGGGAGATGCTTAACTATCTCAGCCACGTCCTGGGTTTGATCCAAGTGCACCTTCCGGTACACTTACCATGTTACGACTTGCCTCCCCTCGTCGGTGCTTTGGTGTTAAATACATTTGTTGCTGTTTGACAGGGGAGAGTGACGGGCGGTGTGTACGCGCCTCAGAGCCGGGTTCAAAAGGACGCTCTATTTCCTTTTTACTACTAAATCCTCCTTTGAGCATTCGGTTTCATAATGCTGTTCGTGTTATTCTATTATAGAAAATGTAGCCCATTTCTTCCCACTTCGTGCGCTACACCTTGACCTGACGTTTTGGGCTGTGCCCATTTTGCTTACTATTGGGCCTTCACAGGGTAAGCTGACGACGGCGGTATATAGGCGGGGATGACTAGAAGTGGTGAGGTTTAACGGGGGTTATCGGTTCTAGAACAGGCTCCTCTAGGGGGGTCTAAGGCACCGCCAAGTCCTTTAGGTTTTAAGCTGACGCTCGTAGTACCCTGGCGGACATTTGTTGTGATTAAATGTCTAGGTTTATGGCTGAGCATAGTGGGGTATCTAATCCCAGTTTGTTTCTCAGCTTTCGTGGGGTCAGGTGGGCTAGTGCTAAAGCTACCTTCGTGTTTGGGCTTCGGGCGCTCAGAAGCGTATGACGGCCAAGAGGCCCTTTGGCTTTATTTTTGTTCTCCTTAACCACCCTTTACGCCGTGTCTATCAACTAGGGCCTCTCGTATAACCGCGGTGGCTGGCACGAGTTTTACCGGCCCTCTTAGCATTGACTAAGTCAAGCTTTTGCTTATGGCTTAATGTCTATCACTGCTGAATTCCCTTGGGGGTGTGGCGTGGCAAGGCGTCTTGGGCTAATAATTGTGCCTGATGCCTGCTCCTCGTCCCCGGGCAGGGGATTAAGGGCATCCTCACAGGGCTGCGGAGACTTGCATGTGTAAGTTGTGCTAGGGCTGATAGTAAAGTCAGGACCAAGCCTTTGTGCATGCGGAACTTTTTAGGGCCCATCTTAGCATCTTCAGTGCTATGCTTTATGTTAAGCTACGCTAGC